AAGTAAGGGTAATTCCTCCTAGACAATAAAATATGTTGACATGCGGAGGAACATATTTACTAGTTATATCGTCTGCAATCGCTTGAATCTCAAGACGTTCTTCGAACCAATCATAAACTTTATTGAGATAGGTAAACCAAGGTTACTCCCCCTCCAAGAACTGTATATGAGAATTTCATCTCGTACAGCTCAAACAAAAAAAAGACCCAAATACTGATTGAAACGGATATGGAATATAAAGTTTTAAACTTCTCTCTCATTCAATATTATTTAAAGATATGAAAGAGTCAAAATGCGAAAGCTCTTCTTTGTGGTTAAATGCCAAAAACTCAAGTCAGCTCATACGTCTTTATGTTGTGTTGATCGTTACAGGCCTCTTGAATCTTCTATATTACCTATCATTATTGTCTTTTTTATTTGGTATTTGTATGGAATGGGAATGCGGATTTCTTCTTGTTTTATTTATTATTGATAGGAATTTTCTTGTTAAGACCCTACTTTTTAATTGAAACCTCAGATTCATATGAGAACCACGATAATTCAATGAAACCTTCAAAGTCCAAAGTTCACTGAGTGAGAACCATTGGATCATCACTTATTCAATAAAAAAAAAGAGCTATAATGATTAAAAACATAAAATACAAAGAAGCGTTTGTCCTTTGATCTAAATAAGAGTTTAAAAGCAGAAAAAAAGTTTGATTTATTAAAATTGATAAGATAGAACGGAAAGAAGTCCGGCTACGAGGTCTGAGTATTAAGTATGAATCATAGTTCGAAAACTTTGTGATCTATTTGATCTATTTCGTGCTCCAGATACTCGAACGAATATCTGACGAAGTAAAACCATCTTGATAAAGATGACAGACCCCCTTCTCTGTACTATCCATAGGGTCAATTCTAACAAGTCACACACTCATATTCCGGAAATATACAATGCAGAAAAAAACTTCGCGGTCGAACTACCAAAGGAGAATAGACTAAAAATTTTAGACCTACATACTTTCTTTACTTTTTTGTATCGAACGAAAAGCAAGGACTTCAAGATTCTTCTCAGTCTAATTCACTGAAATTCCATCCAATAGAACAGAAGAATTATAAATCTCCAAAATAATAGATAGGAATACCGCAAATAGCGCCATTGCAACACCCATCAAAGGGGTCGTTCCCCATCCAGGAGCTACTTTACCATATTCGGAATTCAATGGTTTCAATAACTTCCCTACAGTAGTGCTTCTTGGACCAGATCTAGAACTATCTTCAACAGTTTGTGTAGCCATAAATCTTATTTTGTATTCATTACGATCTGTTGACTTTGTATACCATTCCGTTGTAAATAAACGATCTTAGCATAGATCCATTGTGGTCTTTCAATTCTATAATAATGGAAACAGCAACTCTAGTCGCCATCTTTATATCTGGGTTACTTGTAAGTTTTACTGGGTATGCTCTATATACTGCCTTTGGGCAACCCTCTCAACAACTAAGAGATCCATTCGAGGAACACGGGGACTAGTTGACGTAATCAGCCTCCAAAATAGTTGGAGGCTGATTACGTCAATGAAGATAATGAAAAATTATTTCATTTTTTAGTTGAAATTTTAGGCGGTTCCCGAAAAAAAATAGCGAAAAAAATGATCCCTAAAGTCGATACTAAGAGAAATGTATAAACCAATGCTTCCATAAATTTGATCGTGGTTTACAATTATAGCTTTCATACCTGTTTTGTTTACTGAGGAGTATCCCTCCGGATAAAGAACAAAAAAAGAGTCAAAGAAACGGCAGCGATTTAAATCAAGATTCCTACAGTACCCTACCTAATTAAATAAAATTAACTCAAAAAAATCGCAAACAGAAACTAAAAGAAAAAAAGCAATGTTGTATCAGACTGCTTGTCTTTTTGTAGTTGGATCTCCAAGTTTTTGGAATGCCCCAAATTCCACCTGAGCATCCAAATCTGGATCAATACCAGCAAAAACATCTCTGAAGAGGGTTCTAGCACCATGCCAAATGTGTCCAAAAAAGAAAAGTAGAGCAAACGAAGCATGCCCAAAAGTAAACCAACCTCTTGGACTACTACGAAAAACACCATCGGATTTCAAAGTAGCACGATCTAATTCAAAAATCTCACCCAATTGAGCCCGTCTAGCATATTTTTTCACAGTTGCGGGATCACTATAACTCACTCCATTGAGTTCACCACCATAAAACTCAACAGTTACACCTACTTGTTCGACACTATATTTCGATTCTGCCCTTCTAAACGGGACGTCCGCTCTAACAATCCCGTCTCCGTCTACCAAAACAACCGGAAATGTTTCAAAAAAAGTCGGCATACGGCGTACAAAAAGTTCACGCCCTTCTTTATTTCTAAAAACAGGGTGTCCTAACCATCCAACAGCGATTCCATCCCCATTGTCCATTGAACCTGCTCGGAATAACCCCCCTTTTGCTGGATTATTACCAATATAATCATAAAAAGCTAATTTTTCAGGAATTTTAGACCAAGCTTCTGATACACTTTGATTTTCAGCTAGTCCAGCACTAACTCTTCGATATATTTCTTGTTGAAAGTATCCCTGATCCCATTGATAACGAGTAGGACCAAATAATTCGATGGGAGTAGTTGCAGAACCATACCACATAGTTCCAGCAACAACAAAAGCTGCAAAAAAGACAGCAGCAATACTACTGGAAAGGACGGTTTCAATATTTCCCATACGTAATCCTTTGTATAGACGTTGAGGCGGACGAACACTAAGATGGAATAAGCCCGCTAATATACCCAACGTCCCTGCTGCAATATGATGAGAGGCTATTCCTCCCGGAACAAAAGGGTCAAAACCCTCCACGCCCCACGCCGGATTTACGGGTTGGACCTTTCCGGTTAGTCCATAAGGGTCGGATACCCATATTCCAGGACCATATAATCCTGTTACATGAAATGCGCCAAAACCAAAGCAAGCCACTCCGGAAAGAAATAAATGAATTCCAAAAATCTTGGGCAAATCCAAAGAAGGTTTTCCTGTACGTTCATCACAAAAAATTTCTAGATCCCAATATACCCAATGCCAAATAGCTGCCAAGAAGCACAAGCCAGAAAACACGATATGTGCTGCGGCTACCCCTTCGTAACTCCAAAGACCCGGATTCGTTATAGTCCCTCCTGTAATATTCCAACCGCCCCATGAATTGGTTATTCCTAAACGAGTCATGAAAGGTATAACAAACATACCTTGTCTCCACATTGGATCAAGAACAGGGTCGGAGGGATCAAAAACTGCTAATTCATATAGAGCCATGGAACCGGCCCAACCAGCAACCAGAGCAGTATGCATTATATGAACCGAAAGCAAACGACCGGGATCATTCAATACAACAGTATGAACACGATACCAAGGCAAACCCATGGAAATACCCCTTTATCAACGAAAAAAAGACACTATGTAACTTTATTGCATTAGAAAAAACTATGTTACGGACCCCCCCTTTTTAGATAATTATTTCGGAGAAAGGATTAATATTTGTTCTATTCTGTTAGTAATAATGGAACAATTCGATTCATAGGAAAAAAGGGAAGCGGATCTATTCTATATCCGATAAGTACCAATACGCAATGGGGGTGAATCCTATTTTATATGAACCAAGATAGCTATTGTTGTTCATCAGTCAGAAGTCCGTTCGTAAAAAGTTTCCTTTAATTTTTATTCATTCTCTCTTAATTTACTTTTATTTTATATTTTATTTTAGCTTATTCAACTTATGTATTAAATATTATTAATTGAAATATGATTAATATTAATAAAGTAGGAAAAAAGGATAATCTTATTAAAAAAATGAAACCCCAGTCTTACGTTTCCACATCAAAGCGAAATAGAGAACTTCATTCTCTTTTTTTTTCATTTCATGCCTATTGGCGTTCCAAAAGTACCTTTTCGAAGTCCTGGAGAAGGAGATACATCTTGGGTTGACATATAGTGCGACTTGTCAGATATATTGGGCTATATGGGATTTCCCCATTTTCTCCCTCGATCGAGATATCCTCTGTTTCGCCCAAAAAGATTGATTGAATTATCAAAAATTTGTAACGCGAAGCGCAAAAAATAAATTAGAATTAAATGCAGGGAGTATTTAGATTGATATTAGATTATCAAAAATTTTTTATGGTTTACGTGATCGGACTAATAAAATTAAGTATCCAGGCTCCGTTTAGCAAAAACCCAATTGATAATTAATATATAATATTTTTAGAATTACTACTTAATATGATATGAAAAATTATGATAAAAAATTCTATTAAAAAATATAAAAAATAAAAAAATTGAAACAGGGTTATCTAAAACTGTTGATCAAATCAAATAATATAATTAAAAATTTGTTGACTATTTGACAGAAGACATGTGAAAGAAATGAATTGAAAAAAAACAGAAGGAGTAGTAAAAAAAAGACGTGGTATTTGGTTCATTTGTCCTATATGTGCAAATAAAAATCGGGCAAATTTTTCCTTTTACTCGGAGTAGAGCATAAACCTAAAAAACCGGAATAAAAAAAGGAAGAAGCCCATTCAGGAACAAGAAAAAACCATCGCCATTTCAACTGAATCTCGATGAAAAAAAATATCAATGAATCAAGTTAGTCTGACAGGCCTAATCAATCGTTTTATTATTTTATTATTAGGATTATAATATCTAATAAAAGGGGCCAAAACTTATTTCTTTTTTCGTTTACTTTTAAAAGGGAAGCAAGCCCTTCCCTTATTAAGTTAGAAAAAAAAGCCTTCTCTGAAAAAAGGAGGGTTGGAATCGACACATTGATTTTTTAACAATTTTTGTTGAACCGTATGCATCAAAAGGTGCCTGTACGGCTCCTAAGGAATAAAATTTTATCCTAATCAACCGACTTTATCGAGAAAGATTATTTTTTTTAGGCCAAGAGGTTGATACCGAAATCTCGAATCAACTTATTAGTCTTATGATATATCTCAGTATAGAAAAGGATACCAAAGATCTTTATTTGTTTATAAATTCTCCTGGTGGATGGGTAATATCTGGAATGGCTATTTATGATACTATGCAATTTGTGAGACCCGATGTACAGACAATATGCATGGGATTAGCCGCTTCAATAGCATCCTTTATCCTAGTTGGAGGAGCAATTACCAAACGTATAGCATTCCCTCACGCTTGGCGCCAACGAGTTTTTTTATTTTTGAGAAAAAAATACTATGCCTTCGCCCTCGGAAATATGAATTAGTTAAGTAATAATAGCATGGCACTTCGAATTCGATATGAAATTTTTGAGATTAACAAAATTAGATTATATATTGAAAGAGTAGTATGAGATAAGAAAGGGCTATTTAAAATGATATCTTCCCTATTCGGGCACATCTCAGCGTCACAAACTTTGTTTTCACACCGGAAGCTTATTTACAAAAAAAAAAAGACACTTTGGGATTGCTGAATCATAGACGGATCAAAAAAATGATATATAAAGCAACGGAACCATCATAGTATTTTTTTAACTCCTACAAAACAAAAAAGAAGGATGGTAATTGGATCATTTACGGATCTGCGTATAATAGAACAGAACCTATATTTTGTTTTCTTTCGACGAAAGGTCAAAACCGTAAATTCCATTGTGGAGCCGTATGCAACGCACAAAAAAAGCCTGTACGGTTATTCAAATTTATCTGTTTTTTTGTTATCTCGCCTCATTCTGCGAAATAGAAGAACCTTTTCTATTATATCATCAGGGTAATGATCCATCAACCCGCTAGTTCTTTTTATGAGGCACAAACGGGAGAAGTTATCTTGGAAGCGGAAGAACTACTAAAACTTCGCGAAACCATCACAAGGGTTTATGTACAAAGAACGGGCAAACCTATATGGGTTGTATCCGAAGACATGGAAAGGGATGTTTTTATGTCAGCAACAGAAGCCCAAGCTCATGGAATTGTTGATCTTGTAGCGGTTCAATAAAAATAGGAGCGATTTCATGCAAATCTACCATTGCTAATTTTATATCTTTTTAGATTAAAGGTTTAGTTTCATATTCTCTTCAATATAAAAATAAAAAATAAAATATATTGAAGAGAGTCTTAAAGAGAAGTAATTCAGAATTAGCCGGTTAGAACCCATCTAAACCAGCCCATTATTTATATGATTCCATATGCCAACCATTAAACAACTTATTAGAAATACAAGACAGCCAATCCGAAATGTCACGAAATCCCCAGCGCTTCGGGGATGCCCTCAGCGACGAGGAACATGTACTCGGGTGTATGTGCGACTCGTTTAGATCATAGACTGAAACACAAAAAGGAAATTCTTTTTGAAATATCAAGGATGAGTACCAGTTAATAAAATGGAGGAACTCGATTCATTATTTCAAAAAGATAGATCATTCATATCTTCTATTGTGTCTGAAACTTATGGTTTACATTGGTGCAAATCCAATCAACTCCATTTTTAAGAAAACCCCCAATGATAACAAATGGTTATCCATTAAGCGGGGGAAATTCCATTTTTTATTAAAAAGATTCCACTTTTGAAAGAAAAAAACGGACTAACAAGGTAAATGACCAAATCAATTTTAAAATCAAATACCGTTACTGTATAAAGTGGATCTCATTGTGAAAGACCTATTACTGGAATATTAATGGGGTAGAGCCAAAGAATGTGAATTGTACAAGTTACCAATAGTATTGATTAATTAAAAGAAGGAGCTCCGGTGTATAGAGAGGACCTCACCGTTTTATAAGTAACCATAGAAACGAAGGAACCCACTATTTATTCATTTCTATTTACTACTTTTTGTAGTTATTCTATTTTTTTATATCAAGTATCAAGACAATTTATCCTTTTAAAGCAAATAAAAATACCTAGCAAAAAATAGTGGTGGGGAAGGTTAGAGTAGCAAAAGCCATTGGAATTTTTTTTTATACATTGGAATAATTCGTTTGGTTATTAATGACTAGTAAAGGGGAAAAGAATAACTAAAAAAAGAATTAGTTATTCATCAAAGTTTGATTTATTCAATGACTAGAATTAAACGCGGATATATAGCTCGGAGGCGTAGAACAAAACTTCGTTTATTTGCATCAAGCTTTCGAGGGGCTCATTCACGACTTACACGAACTATGATTCAACAGAGAATAAGAGCTTTAGTTTCGGCTCGTCGGGATAGGGGTAAAAGAAAAAGAGATTTTCGTCGTTTATGGATCACTCGAATAAATGCCGTAATTCATGAAACGGAGGTATTCTATAGTTATAACCAATTCATACACAATCTGTACAAGAAGCAATTACTTCTTAATCGAAAAATACTTGCACAAATAGCTCTATTAAATAGGAGTTGTCTTTATACGATTTCAAATGAGATCAAAAAATGAGGGGATTGGAAGAAATCCACTAAAATATTTGAAATAGAATTCTAAGGAGAATAAGCTCGGGGAGGGTAGAGTAGAAATTAGTATTATAAAAAAAGGTCGTCAAAACAAAACGAGAGTATATAGTCGCTAAAAAAATGACTTATTCTTTTTCTTTTCGACGATTCTTTTCTTTTTTTTTTTATGACAGACACAGACGTAACAATCAAATTTTGATTCTTGATTGGATTTGTCGAACAAAATATTAACCTCTTTTTTAATTCCTTCAGATTAGAATTGTTCTTCAATTGAAGAATAAGTCTATTTTTTTCTGGTTCTAAGGCTAGTAGTTCTAGGGGTCGACTCACTTCTTTCAAATTGTTTCTGATTATTAAGAAAAGGTAACAAAGATAAAATACGAGCTTGTTTTATAGCAATAGTAATTAATCGTTGTTGTTTTAAAGTTACTCTATTCACCCGTCTAGATAATATTTTTCCTTGTTCACTAATAAATCGACTAATTAAACTCATGTTTCTATAATCAATTCGATCCCCCGATTGGATCGGGGGCAAACGCCGACGAAAAGATCTCTTGGATTTAGTAAAAGGTCGCTTAGATTTATTCATAATTTTTTATTCCTTACCTCTAAAAATCCTATTTTGATCGGATCAAAATAAAAACGATTTCTATTTCTATATAGGATAGAGTTTCTATATAGAATTAAGAATATAGGATTTGATTTCTTTCTATTAGTTTATTTGTTTATATTTATATATATGTAATAATACGTAGATACTATTCCTGTTCTTAAAATAAAATTTGACATACAAGCACTCAATTTGATCTATTTCTTGATTTCCCCATGAATTGTATGTTTATAACAATAGGGACAGAATTTTCTCAATTCCAATCGACTAGGAGTGTTATGCCGATTCTTTTGAGTAATATATCTGGAAATTCCCGCCGATTCTTTCTTAATATCATTTCGAACACAACTGGTACATTCCAAAATAATTGTTACTCGAACATCTTTACCTTTGGCCATGAAACCTCCTTTGGATTTATGATTCACCCCCAATCTTCTATTTTCATTTTAGGATCCATAAAGAACAAGAACCAAAAAAATAGAAGCTGTTAATTAACTAAAAAAAATGTCTGAAATATTTCGTTGCAATGAATATTAATTAGTTCTTAACTAAAAATAAAATAATAAGTAATACAATGATTTTTTGAAAACTCTATTTCAAATCTTTGTACAGTATTTTTTTAAGTATCTCGTAGGATACTCTTTCCCTAGCAACACCTTTTTTTTTTATTGGATCCTGAACCCTCGTTTTTATGACCTTTCGCCCCCCATTTTTTTCTAATTCATTTTTTTAGAATCAAAATGAATTAGAAAAAATGGGGGATTATTCCCCGATCGTTGATCGTATCTCTAAATTTTTTATCCTTTCTGATGTTAATAACTAGAATTAAAAAAAGGGAAATGTTAATGCATCTGGAAATAAACGATTAATCTCTATTAATAAACCTGCTAAGGAAACGAACCATAGAGTACTTAGTACCGGTGCTACGGAAAGATATGTTTTTAGATCTCGCATTTGAAATCCTCCTTCTTTCTTCTTTATTGTATTACAATATATATAGTAATATATATAACTATAGATGTACATGTAGTTAAGAAGTTCTTGTATTTGTATATGTAACCCCCCCCCATATTTCAAATTCTAATTGAAATATTGTCTACTAGAACGATCTTATAGATTCCATTTGAAAATGGAAACGCCTTTTTATGTCAATTTGAATTTGATAGAATTTTCCTAAAAAAAAAGTAATTTTTTTAATTATATATATGTTTGTTATCTGATATGAAAAAAAAAGTATGTGGAAAACAAGATAGGAATTGTCTACAATGACACTGTAAACCAATTGAAAGGGATGTAGCGCAGCTTGGTAGCGCGTTTGTTTTGGGTACAAAATGTCACGGGTTCAAATCCTGTCATCCCTACCTAATTACTGCTCTTCTGAGGAGTAACGAGGAATCTATTTTAGATCTATCTTTTTTTAATAAAATTGGACATACATATAATTCTGAAATTTATGATATACTATGATATAGTATATACGTACAAAATAGATTCGGGTTAAAGAATGTCCTCTTTCTAGCCTTTTATTTTTTTTAGAAAAAACAAGAAAAGCGCTCTTAGTTCAGTTCGGTAGAACGTGGGTCTCCAAAACCCAATGTCGTAGGTTCAAATCCTACAGAGCGTGATGTCACTCTTGTTTATTAGATTGTGTCAAAATTCCACTGTTCGCAAATAATTGAGCAGCAATCTGAATTAGACCTCCCGCATATGAAAGCAAGAAGGAGGTCAGTCAAAAAAAAGAGATGTTAATTAATCAAAAGTCCAACTGATCACCACGTCTGTATTGTAAATAAGCAGTTACGAATAATCCAGCCAAAGTAATAGGAATTAGACCTAAGACGATTCCAAATAAAGAAACTTCAATCATTTCAATTTTCTTTTGTTTTCATTTTTGAAAGGGAGAAAAGAGAGGTACTATCTATTCCTAGCTCTTAATCTGTATTGCCGATGAATCTCAATGACCAAAATTGGGTAATTAACACGGTAAGG